AAAGGGAAAATGTAAAGACTACCATTAAAGCAGCCCAAGCGAGACTTACTATATCCATGTGAATCGTGTCCCCTATCTCTATGAATATGAAGGAATTATTCCATTCTTGATCACTAATAATAGTGGAATCAATGGTGCAGAGTCAAAATGGGATTTTGACCTAACGTTTTTGATGAACCAATCCAATGAATACACCCGTAACAAGTCCCTATATGATTTCTGGTGGAATCGGAAAGCACTAAGTACAAGCAAGATACACAGTTGCCCCTTGGAAGTCTCAAGGGAATGTGACTAATGGAATATGTAGGAATAGTAAGACCTATTGTTGCCTTTCATAAACAAAAAGCAGAAAATAAAATATACCATCAAGATATATAACTATATATCACATACTCCTAATTTCCCATCTAAGCCTTACTGTCTCTACTTCTGTGAAATGTGAAACAATTGGAAGACACCCTATTACATTCTTGGCGGGGTTACCCCAACGAAAGCACTTTTTTCCACTTTTATTCTATAAAAGTCAATCACCCATCCAATATTAATTGAAAACCTGAGCACTCAGAGACTCTCATGAGTTTGTATGGATACAAAGTATCTTCAGTTCTTTCCACAACTCCTAATTGGATTCCCCACCAGCCTACCCAATCTACTTCAAGACTCAGTCAGTAAACACTAGTAGGGTAAGGTAATTAGGAAGTATTTATAGTCCTTCCTATAACCCCTTCTTGGATCCTAGGAGCAAGGATTTACAGTCTCTTAGGAACCTTCCTTTGGATACACGGATTTACGGTCCCTGACTTTCGTAGTTCTGAATCTCACAATTGAATCTTACTATGGATTTGATTCGATTGATAAATAAAATCAATGGCCTGAACGCATCAGGAATCCGTAATTAAGTGAGTATTTCTTTATTTATATTGGTAATTCATATTGGTATGGTACAGGTTTGGGTCACACCCCGATTTTTGAAGAAATAATTGAAAGTCAACCCCCCGATTCTTAAAATTGGGTATCGACAGTCCCCGCCCCTTACCTCTGCTTCTGCCAGGCAAGAATTTTGTGAGTTCTATTAGTTTAGTAGGGTAAGAAATTCCGAGTCTTTTGTTAATCAGGCGACACCCGGATTTGAACTGGGGAGAAAGGATTTGCAGTCCCCCGCCTTACCACTCGGCCATGCCGCCAAAACGATACAAAATAGATATAGATGGAAATATTCTGGGGAATTGCTGAACCATTTCTTTTTTTTGATTGGGTCCTGTTGTTCTCTTAGATTGATTGTATTTCAAAACACACAACACCTAAATAAAAGCTTTCCCCTTTTTTTCTATTGAAAGAGAAAAATGGATTTCCAGTCACAGAATCCAAAATTCAGAGCAAGTTGGAAGCATTAATGACTGTGAATTCATGAATGGTTCTTGGATTTTGATCTCCAATTTGGTTTCCTTAATGACATAAGGAGATCAAATTGATATACGACTAATCAGTCTCAATTCTTTTCCATAATTAATCCTTTTCAATTTCAATTATAACAACAATTATGTGTATATGTAAACCCCAGAACAGAAATTCTTACACGGATACCTAGTCAGGTATCTTATCTACATATTCCTATTAGGAAATCGTCGTGCTTGCATTTTTCATTGAATATATTGAATATAAAATCGAAATTTGGATATAGCACGACCTATGTTGCCTCAAGGGAACTTCGATAAAAGATGGGATATACGGATAGCTAGATAGTTATATCTGCATGTACTTAATAAATATGACTTCTCTTACGCACTTCAATCGTATTCTACTAATTAACAAATGGGTAGAAATATCTTTTCTCTCTGCGAATCATTTTTTGAACAACGGAATCGATGAAATAAATTAAGTGCTAAAATCAAAGTCAACTCTAGACGGTTCCTGATTATTCTGTCTTTATCTCACTCATAGAGAACAGATTCAATTCCGAATCCATTTATGGTACCCAATCTGGTCGTAATATCATAAAGTAGAAATTGGATCTATTTTGATATTCTATACAAGACTCCATAAGTCTAAGTGGCAGAATTTTGTTTCCAGGAATGTTTTATCAATTCATTTCCATTTGTATCTGTCGCAAATTCGAATTTGAGTCACATTTTTTTTTATTCCTCCGTTCATACGTATTTAGTACATATATATATGTATATGGGGTTGGATAAAATTTCATGTTGTTCAAATGAGCAAAATATACATTCCATCGTTGCTAGATCAATCTATATGGTTCAACGAAGAGTGAGCCAATAGTTGGATTTTTTCGATAAACGGAAAACTTAAGATGTTCCGGGATGGAAATGAGGGAATGTATACAATACCAGGGTTTAGTCAGATACAATTTGACGGATTTTGTAGGTTCATTGATCAAGGCTTGATGGAAGAACTTCATAAGTTTCCAAAAATGGAAGATACAGATCAAGAAATTGAATTTCAATTATTTGTGGCAACATATCAATTGGCAGAGCCCTTGATA